CAAAATCTGATAAATCGGTCCAGATGGACTTACTAATGGGATGCCCCGATGCGTTACAAAATCTTGCTTTAGCCAATAATCCAATTAGAGTCAAAATCGGAACTATTGTATCAAGCTTTTTCATAACATTTTCGATTATAAATGAATCTTCTAGCATTTGACTCCGTACCACTGAAGTATTTGGCCGCACACTTGAAAAATAGCCCAAAAGGTCGAATGAATGCCCGGATAATTGGTTTATATGGATCCTTCTTGGTTGAGACCAAACATAAAAATGACATTGCCATAAACGGATAAGATAATATTTCCATTTATTCATCAAAGGAGGCGTATTCTTTGAAGCCAGAATTGATTTTCCTTGATATCTAACATAATGCACGTTAGGGTCATTCAAAAACCATAGGGTGCCCGGAAAATTATTAGCAAAGACTTCTACAAGATGTTCCGTTTTTACATAGAAATGGATTCGCTCAAAAAAGCTTCCAGAAGCTGTTAATCGTAAATGAGAAGACTTGTTATGGAGAAAAAGGAAGATAGATTCGTATTCATAAACATGAAAATTATATAGGAACAAGAATAATCTTGGATTACTTTTTGAAAAAATCGAAATCGATCTTTTTGGAGTAATAAAACTACTTCGATTACAATACTCGTGAAGAAAGAGCCTTAAAAAATGAAAAGAAGAAGCATCTTTCACCCAATAGCGAAGGGTTTGAACCAAGATTTCCAGATGGATAGGATAGGGTATTAGTACATCTGACAGATAATTTAAATATGGAAATTGATCTTCGAAAAAGGGAAATATTGAATGAATTGATCGTAAATTATAAGATTGTTTGGTTTCTGCCCCCCCTAGGGAAGAGATTAATCGTAGGGAAAATGGAATTTCCACAATAACGGCAAAACCCTCTGATATTATTTGAGAATACAAATTCTTGTTATACCCCCCAAATGGATTTTTGTTAGAATCATTAGCCGAAATAAGAAAATGATTCTGTTGATACATTCGAGTAATTAAACGTTTTACAATTAGTAAACTAGATTTATTGTCATAACCTACATTTTGCAACAAAATCATCGAGCTATTTAAACCATGATCATAAGCAAGTGTATAAATATACTCCCGAAAGATAAGTGGGTATAGGAAGTCATGTTGCCGAAATCTATCTAGTTTAAAATATCTTTGAGATTTATCCATTTTAAAAATTCGATTTGAGCCCGGAATAGGGGATTTTGGGGGGTTTCAAATGATACATAGTGCGATACAGTCAAAGCGGGGTATTCTATTATAGTATAATAAATAGAATAGATACCTCGAAAACAGGTAAGACTCATCAGCGGATTCTCTCTCCTCTCTTTTGCCATCTAATTGTTTTATGTTCATTCTATTCTAGGTTAGAAATCCTTTATTTTATCAACCCAATCGCTCTTTTGATTTTGGAAAAAGATCTCTTTATCAATATACTCTTTCTTCTACACATTTATCTACACCCCACAATGGAGAATAGCTAATAGTTAGGACTCATAACAAAAATAAACAATCCATTCATGAAAAAGCTTTTCCCGCACCAAGTACTAATCCATTTTTAACGTAAAATTAGATCGGGTAATCATTCAAATTTAGAATGAAAGCTCGTTGCTTTTTTGTTTTGTTTAACTATAATTGGAATTGGAGCCACCGGGCTCTATCCATTTATTAATTCAACCCAACTTTGAATTTCTTTTGTTCCAAGCCAAGATAAGGGGGTTGTACCGGATTTGATAAGAATGAAATCTTTTTTTTTTTAGAATTCTCCGTTGATACGACATGCTGCTTTTTCCATTCATTCCTTTCTGGATCAGTCGTGGTCTTACAAACCCTACCGATGGTATGGACGAACCCATCTCTTCATATAAATGTGTAAAAAATCGAGTCGCACTTAAAAGCCGAGTACTCTACCGTTGAGTTAGCAACCCTAATAAAAAATAAACTAATCAAATAGGATGCGTAGATACAATCGCAAAAAAAAAAAAAGATTGAATTGTACAATCAAAACATTACATTAAGATAGCAGAAAAAGATATAAAAAATGATAAGTCTAATAGATTCTGAACATAAGAATAAACAGATAAAATGAAAATACAAGAGATTTTCTCAGATAAAAATAAAAAATTATGGACCACCTCTTGTCTATTTGTCTATTATTATTATGTTTATGTGATCTATGTTTATATTATCCATTGTTTTATTTATTCAAAATCTCCCTTTTTTTTTTTTTATTGACAAAAAAAACTTTTTGTTTGTATCACAGCAAATCCAACGAACCTATCATTTGATTGATGAAGTCAAAAAAAAAAATAAAATCTATGGAACAAAAAAGAAAAGGATCCTATTATTCACGATGGGATTATATTTCTTTGATACATTGTTGTCAATATGAATCTTGATAAAAAAATAGAAAATAAAAGAATTAGAAACTTAAATATGAGATTTGAATTGAATAAAAAAAAAAAAAAAAAATAAGGAATTATGTTGTGTTGTATTGTCACTTCATAAATAATCGACACAGGTACAAAAACGTGTATGCAAAAATTAAGGAAAGGAAAAAGTGGAGAAAAAATCTTGGGTTTATTCAATTAATATCAATTAATCAATCAATATAAATTGAATAAGCAAGCTTAATCCCTTTTCATAGACTTCCAACGAAAACCACTTCATTGAAGGTAATGTAAAATTGTTATATTTCCACTTATAGACCCAATTTCTTCATTTATTTGTTCTTTTTTCTATCTATCCATTTCTATTAATTTATATCAAAAAAAAGAAATACATAGATTTTTGTCGTTATAGTTATAGAAATAGAAAACAGTATCTTTTTTCTATGGTAGCAATACAATAACAAATAAGAATTAGGTATGAATAGAGCAAGAGAGCGGGGGGATAAGAGAGAAAAAGTTTATACAAAGCTATATACAAGTCATCCACACCCTCTTCCCTTTTTTTCTTTCATTACTATTAATGAATTGAATCTTGTTTGTTAATTAGGGCAAAGCTCCATAAAAACCCCCGCCCTCTTTAAGATATCCCGAACAGTTCCTGTAGGTTGAGCGCCCCTTTCAAGGAAATATAGAATAGCAGGAATATTTAAATTGGTTTGATTCTTTATCGGATCATAAAAACCCACTTTCCTAAGGTCTCTTCCTTCTCTTCTGGACCGAACATCAATTGCAACGATTCGATAAATGGCTCATTGGGATAGATGTGGACGAACAATACACCCCCCCTCTAGAAACGTATAAGAAGTTTTCTCCTCGTACGGCTCGAGAAAATTAGAAATCTTTTCTATATATATAGTATAGAATTATGATGTCAAAAAAAATCCAAAAAATCATCAAATCAATTAGACTATGATCTCATTTTTTCTTTTTCTGGAAAGAATAAGAAAAAAAAAATCACTCATATTCGCAACCTCATAACTCAAGTCGTATAATTCTCAAATAACTCAAAGGAAAACAAAACCCTTTATTGATATTGATTATTGATATTGAGTGGTCTCTACCCCCCTTTCTTTTTATCTGTCTCCTTTAGAATCCATTTTGATTCTTCATTCTGATATAGTTCTAGTTGTTGAGACAATTGAAAACGGTATTTACTTGTTCCAGGATCCTTTAGCTTTGCGAATGAATCATTGGGTTTAGACATTACTTCGGGGATCCTTAATCGTTTCAAAAATGGCAGCAACATACCATTTTGTTTTTTATTTCTTTCTATCAAAGAATCATACGAATGGTTGATTCCCTCTTGATAAACTTTTGATCGAAAGAGTTTTACCAATTCAAACAAAATGATTTATTTTTTAATCTTGTTTTTTAACTTGCTCCAATTGGATCCCTTCGTTTCGGTTTATATATCGAAAATAGACTTACGAAGTTGCTCTAACTTATCTTATTAATTTTAATTTTCACTAACCCTAGATACTTGCCCCTAAGAAATGAATCAACTCGAGCTCCATCATGTCATGTATTATTTACATTACATCAACCCAAAATGGGTCCTAGTGGAACAGAACAAACGATGTCGAGCCAAGAGCACCTTCATTTCTATAAATGAATGGTGGATGTACAAATCCACAGCTAATCATGTCTTTCAAGTCGCACGTTGCTTTCTACCACATCGTTTCAAACGAAGTTTTACCATAACATTCCTCGAATTTGGGGCCGGGTATGTAATTGATTCAATTATGGAATCATGAATAGTCATTGATTCATTGGACATATAGTAATCTATACTTTTTCCTTTTATATGAAAATAAATATGAATGGGTAATCTCTAAATCTAAAGAAGTCTCAGCAAGAATTCAAATTAATCCGATATCTTATTGTATAAATTGGATTTTGAAAACGGATAATATATATTAAATAAATATATATTAAATATATATTAAATAAATATATAAAATATATATTAAATATATAATAATTATATAATAATTAAAAAATCTAATATTATTGAATTCTTATTGAATTCTATATTTTTATTAGAATTATAATCTTTTATTTTATATTTAAATATTTGAATTTTAAATATAAAATATTTATTAATATATATATTAATGTATAACATATTAATATATAACAATAATATGAATAATATATAACAATAATATGAATTCCATTAGTCAATTTTTTTTTAGTAGGTCCTTGCTATACTATCTTGTATAAGTGCAAAGTTGAACAGGTCCAGATTCAACTTTCCTTTTTTTTTGAATATCCCAAACAAATCGGTCTTAAGAGACTTAAGACAATTACATTAATAGAATTCAATTAGTACCAAAAGCATACATAATTCAGAAAAAAAAAAAAAAGAATTTAAATAGAAAATAATAAGCACTTAAGGGATAGCTTAAGGGATAGAAAAAAAAAAAGAAGCTTTTGCATTTCCATTGTGAATGCATCATCATTGAAAATTGAAATATATATTAAATAATATAAATTTAAAAATTCTATCTAATCTAAATCTATATAGGACGTAAGGTAAGATTTTTTTATAAGTATAAGGAACTATTTTAGAAATATGACTAACTTAAAAATATCATTATGATAACTTAAAAATATGAAAGGGATGGGTATGCAATGAAAAACCCATCCGACTTTTTTTTTATGTTCCTCTTTTAGCTGGGTCACAAATACACTCAAAAGAATCCGTGTCTTATTTGAACTTAATTCAATTTGCGCAAAAAGATATATATTTTTCAAAATATATGATTTAGAGACGAATCATCAAAGAGAATAAGAAATAAGAATAGCATTCTACCCAATATTATATACTCTCTTTTTTTCAAGAGAAAGAGAAGGTTTCTCAAGATTTCTCAAAGAAGGCAATCCTTATTCTAATATGATATATCGTGCATGGATATGCTCTGGGACGGAAGGATTCGAACCTCCGAATACCGGGACCAAAACCCGTTGCCTTACCACTTGGCCACGCCCCATTTTTATTTCTATTCGACACTAATAAACACTAATATCGGTATTGGTTGTTCGTCAATTACAGTCCAAATATAAGATATTTATATATTTTATTGTTTCTAGGATTTTTATATGTATAGATATAGAATTCGACTGAAATCTTTGATCATTACATATAATTCAATTAAGATATTCTATGTATTCTATGAAAGTATGATTTTTTCTATTCTTTTCTTATTTAAGATTTGAAATATTTTTTGAATTGGGTAAGCTCAAATCCAAAAATATTTTTGGGGGTCTACTTTGTATTTGATGCATTTACCCCCTTTCCCTTATATATATAATTTATATAATTATAAATATATAATATATTTATATATTTGAATCTTTTTAAAAATCTTTATTATTTCTTATTTATTTTTTTTTTATTAATAAATAAGATTATTAATAAATATTATATATATAATAATATAAATGTAAATAAAAAAATGTAAATAAAAAAAATACAATTATCTTAAAGAACAAAATGTTTGTTATGCTTAATATCTTTAGTTTGGTCTGTATTTGTCTTAACTCTGCCCTTTATTCGAGTAGTTTTTTCTTCGCCAAATTGCCCGAAGCCTATGCTTTTTTGAATCCAATTGTAGATATTATGCCCATAATACCTTTACTATTTTTTCTCTTAGCTTTTGTTTGGCAAGCTGCTGTAAGTTTTCGATGAGATCTTTAATACAATTTTATAAGAATTCAGAATTCTTTTTTTTCGAAAAAGAAATTCTAACATCCTAACAATTGATAAGATCAAATAAGTCTTACAGTATGAATCCTCGATTCAAATACTTAAATTCTTGTATAGCCACAAAAGATATGAATATGAACCGTCTGATTTCCTTATTCTTATCTTTTTTGCATTGAAAAACCCTATGCTATGAGATTAGAGTCCCCAACCAATCGCTCATTTTCATTGTAGGGTATGAAAGAAGATTTTTGGTAATAAACGACTCGACTTACAAATCAATTTTGGAGAATTCCTTTCTATTTATCAAAATAGCTTTATTTCTTAGCGTAAAAAAAAACAAACCATAGGGTATGGTATAGGAGAATCTATTCTCTCTCTCTCTTTTTTTAATGATCTTGGAGATTGTGTAATGCTTACTCTAAAACTATTTGTTTATACGGTAGTAATATTCTTTGTTTCTCTTTTCATCTTCGGATTCCTATCTAACGATCCAGGACGTAATCCAGGGCGTGAAGAATAAAAAGTTTTATCCGTGCTTTATTTTTAATTAAGTATTCGTAGGATTCTTTTTTTCTCTATTTCGCATATTTAACTTTTAACTTAACTATTCAATAAACTATTAAATTAAATTTAAAAAATTGAAATAATAAAAAAGAAAGTAAAAAAGGAAAAAAAAAAGTCTCGAAAAATTAAAAAAAGACATATATATATAATTGGCAGAAACGGAAAGAGAGGGATTCGAACCCTCGGTACGAAAAATTCGTACAACGGATTAGCAATCCGACGCTTTAGTCCACTCAGCCATCTCTCCCAAATTGAAAAAATAAATTACTATGTTACATTACAAAAAAAGCAAAAAGAATAGGGCTTGAAAAAACCTTTCTTTATCTTTCATATCTTTATTTATTTAATAAATCTTTTTAATTTTATTTATTTTTTTTTTTATAATTATTATTAATTATATTTATTAATTAATAATAATTATAAACTTAATTATATAAATCTTATAAATAATATAAATATATATTAAACATATATAATAATTTAATAATCTAAATATATAAATCATAAAATATATATAATATATATAATTATATATATAATTATATATAATGTAATGATATAATGATATAAATGATATAAATAATGTAACGTAACTATTCTTGCACAATTCATTTTCTTTTTTGCTTAAGCAGTTTTTTGAGCGTATCCGTCAAAACAAAAACACCTTCGGCAAAACTAAATAAAAAAAGAACTTGTTGTTTAGTTATTTAAATGAACCCTCTTTTCCTAATCTCATTAGGCCCCTTCCT